CATGCTATTCAATGATATTGGAAAAATGGCAGCGTAACGTAACAACTAGTATTGAAAGCTGGTCGCCTTTTGAGGGAGGGAAAGCCTTTCAATAGGAGCCCTACTTCCCTCTTTGCGACCTCATCACTTCAAAGCGCAAACCAATTTCTTTCTTAGTCACCGGGCGGAGCGCACCTTTGGTACTTTGCTTATAGCTTTTTTAGGTTATGCAATAGACGGGAGGCTTAGCTCTGGATCCCCCCTGCTTGCAGAAATGAATGGATCAGAAGGGGGGGCTGGCTTCTATTTCCGGGCCGGGCGGGAGGTGAAGGCCATAAGATAAGATTGCCCTCCCGGTAAGGAAGAGAGGAAAAGGGTGCTGTCATCTATCTCGACCAGTTTCCCGAGGCGTTGAAAATCCAGACCGGCTCAGAGAATCACTGGCGCTATTTAGCCCTTCGTTTCGCCATTCGAAGTACTACCTCTGCCTTCCCTTTTTGTAAAATACCCAGGCGCCCTCCTTTCCAATCACTAAGAAAAAAAAAGACCAATCAAAGCCCTATCTAAGTAAAGCTTCGTCTGTTATTTTTCCGGCCCCAGGGGAGTTTAGTTTACTCAACCCATTCCCCAGTCTTCCGCACTGCTCAAGTCAGTGTGCGACTCCGTATGAGGACCTCCTTCCCTTCTGCCCACTCTCCGTTCACACGGTTCTCAAAGCAGAGGAGGAAGGGTGGGCAGCAGGTACCACGAGCCCTCTGTCCCACACATCTATCCAGAAGCAAGTGTAGTTCACCGGTTCCACCGAATGCTCCTATCTCTCGGCAAAGATCGTGTGAGTGTGCAGTTATGCTTCGGATGCTTCGCCATAGAATAGATCGACCCAGTTCCCGTTCTTTTCCGGTGCACTCGCTTTATATCTCCGACACACAAGGAAGGACGCGGTGGGAAGGAAGCAGCCCTAGCCTCTGTCCGGCCGATCATTCCGCTGGCATCTTGCATTCACGCCTCCTTTTGACTGCCGCTCGGGGATGGAGTTGTAGATACGTGAGTCTTAGCGGATCGTTGGCTCCACCTGTTATCTCCTTCTACGACATGCTGTTGTCGTCGCCATCTTCCATATGTAACTTAGTCATCTCTGCCTCGCTGCGGGTCAGCACCTCCGAAAGAAACGGAGGACTTCATTCAGTGACTCCGCGATCGCCCTCTAAACGATCAGAATAAGGTAAAGCTTGAAGATAAGTTTTGTACTCTATTAATTTCTCAGTCCCTCTAGTCGGGTGGGCGCCGGCCGGTCTTTCGACCAGATCCCCCTAAAAACCGTACGTGCGGGTCTCCCCGCATGCGGCTCACGCCATTCGAGGTGGCCCAGCCCAGCATTCATTCGCAAATCCTGTAGTGAAATTGAGACTGCTCGACCTCGGAAGCTAATTCGCGTGTAGGCAGCGCTGTCTGTCGTACCGTTGACTCTATCTATTCATTGAATTCACTTTCATTCATTTTTTTTTTATAGGCTCGCTCCCTCTTTTTCCAAGAATTAATGCACTTCCCCTTGACTTCAGAGGGCCTTCTCTAATAGGGGAAAAGCCTTCCATTTCCGTCAAATGACCCGGCCCCCCCTGGCTCTTCCACCGTCCAGGCTCCCTTTCCTACCTATGCTATGCTCCCCCGGCACAGGCCTACCACGCTTCGCGCCTGCGGCGTTTTCGCCGGACGGTCTTTGCCAGTAGTGCCATCCTCCCCGCTGGCTGTATGGGCGGGTTGTCCCTCGCTGCTGCGTTCTGTTAGGCTATGGATTACAGGAACAAATGTAGTTGAATGAGACAGCAGGCGGGTTACACGTTCCGCTGTGCCGAGATGTGAGGTGCAGGTGGTGATGATCACCCCGGGGTATGCGCTAGCGCCCTTGACAGGCACTCCAGGACCCGCCAACGCTCATGAAAACCCGGGTCGGTCGGTCCTCCATTCATCTGACCGGAGGTGTGGATAACGAGGCCACCTTCACAACCTTCTCCCTTCTGTCCTTATGTTGTAGTAAGGTAGGGCGGTTCGCTTGAGTTGCTCAACCGCCCCTTAGCCCGGTGCTCATGACGCGCTACGGGACCTCCACCGTGCCGGGGGACCAAGCAGGGCATAGCTAGCGGCATAGGAGCCGACTCGGCGTCAGCGGCTTCGTGCCGCACTGGAGTAATCCAATATGTGGTTCCGCACGTTCCACCACTTCTCCGTTCATTTCCAATACTGATCGTGAAACACCATGAGCAGCAGGATGTTGAGGTCCGAAATTCGAAGTGAAATTTTTGATTTGCCCGTTCCTAGTCGTCATGGTAAAAAAGGAAGAAATAAGAAAGAGATTATTCCCTAAGAGCTTGTCCAGTACTACCAGTACCAGAAATGCATCTCCTTCGACCTTAGCGATAGCTCTACCTGGCGTGCCGCCTTCCACCCATCTCAGCCACTACTTCATACTAAAAAACATAGTTGATTAGATCGAGCAAATTCAGCAGCTCCTCGCATCCCCAACTATGAGTGCCACATAACAGCACATCATAGTAGGCATCCGTCAGAAATCCGTGCTGAATAGCTTCATCCCCAAACATTGTCCGAACAAGGTCAGGCATGGTCCATTCCGGGGGTAATACCTTCCCGGCTTCATGCACACACCTGTAGTATTCATTACAAATTTGATGAAATAAGGGGTCCAAGTCAGGTGCAGCACTTTGCGCGTCGGACAAAGTTGAAGAACTAGTGGAAGAAGCGGAAGAATGGAAGGAAGGCAAATCAGTATCCATGATAAAATCCATATCACTAAGCGTTGGATTACCATATAGTACGAGTTGAGTTTGCATTCTGAGATTGATTGGATTATTGCTCCGCTCGTCCCTGGCACTCCTTGCTCGCGGAGCGGCATACCGAAAAAAAGAGTGTTTGGAACACCCGAAAGCCCTTTATCGGATTCGAACCGATAACTTAAGCCTCTTTATTAAGGGCGGGAGCTTTACTCTTATTTTGGGCGTGCTAAGTTTATTTAAGTCATTTTTGCGGTTCACTTAACATTTTCTATATATCTCTGTCTTGATTATCAGCTGCATGCTGTCGGCGTTATATCCACTCCACACTGACAAAGCGAGATTCCCGTGAGATCACCATCGGCTTGTTGAAATCGAGAAAGGTCACTCCGTCAAGCTTTTTTCTTATATACGATACCCTTTGCCATGGCCCTTTCTTTCTAGTATATATATCTACGTCATTCTTTTGAAGTGAAGCAGATGGACACAACAAGTTCACTAAAAGAGCAGTTAGGCCTTTCCATAAGCCTCTACTCAAGCACTCGACTCGAGGAAGAAAGCTGACAGACGTAATAAAATTGAAGCAGGTGCGCTAACCGCCACTTCTTAGTTCCATACTCTCAAAGATGGAGTGAAGCTTGCATTCAAAGCTCTTTCTTTTTCTTTCCATCGACCATCCCCTTCTCCTAACATGGCGAATAAACTGATTAGTAAATCAGCTTTCTTACTTCTACTACGATAATACGAATAGTAAGAATGAAAGTCTCATCCGATTTCTTTCTTTTTTATACAATTTGAATGAATGAGATTCCATGGGGTTGTAGGAAATCGATTGCCGGGTCGTGTTCGTGAACCTATAAAGAACTTTTTTATTGCCCTCGGAAATTACTGAAAGACTGGCCCCTCACAGAAAAAGGGTCTCTGCTTAAAGGAAATAAGTCTTTGGGCGTACTTTTTGACGAGGCTCTTCAAGACCTTCTTTCTATTCTATAGAAGTGCCAATAGCCAATAATATAAAATCTTACTATTAAAATAAAATAGAGGGTAGTCTAGCGTGTAGTTTCAAAGAATGAAATTAAGAGAATCAGCGATCTATGCCTTACTCAACCACCTCTTTAAGGTCTTCAGTAGTTAGGGGGCGCAGAGCCACTGTTATCTCCTCTTAGCGAGTCTGGTACCCACTCCTCTTCTCTTATTGGCTGGGGATGTACACAGCAGTCGAAGCAACGTATAATAAGTAAAAGTAATAAGCGTCGATCGCGATACGCCTTCGATCACCCGGATAGATTGAGTCAAGTAATGGCATCCTTACCTTAACTGGCATGACATCAAAGAAAACTACCACTCCACTTTTAAAAGGAAGGCTTGCCTTACGGGCACTTGTTTGCTTTCTTGAAATGAGCTAGCTTAACTCTGATTGGGAAAAGGCAAGAGGCACTGACTCTCAAGCCTCAGAGAAAGCTGAATAAATCCTATAGATTATTAGGGCAGCCGCAAGGAAACTAACCTGCACCCTATTTGTTTGAGACTCGGGATGGAAATGACCTCCTGTCTTTGCTTGTGTTGTATGACGTCCACGTCGTCTTTGACTCTTATTCCAACACTCGTCCCTTCGGGGTGCCCACGGTGCGGTTCGTAGGTTAGTAAAGCAAGGAAATCCTACTGGCGGTAGCGGTTGTACCTTTGACCTATGTCTAGCCGCTTCTTTGATAATCGCATTCATTATTGGTTCACATTCTCTCCTTGGGCAGGAAGTCTCAAAGCTCTTTCCTAAAGAAGTGCATAAATGACGGAAGAAAAGGAATGAATCAAGACGGTTCATCCACGGAGGGAAGCAAAGTCCCAGCTCCTGCTGTTGAGGTGCTCCTTTAATGGATAAAATCTTCCTCTCAGGAGGGCGATATACGTATTAATAGCAGATAGAGAAGAAGAAAAATCAACACTTTCATTTGACCTGGAGGAATACAAGGGGTATTGGTACAACAGCGGAAGTTAGAATTTGACCCCAATAGGCCCCGAGCCTCCCAGATAGGCAGTTTGCTCCCCAGTGTAGGGGTGAACCTGTCAAGAACAATAGTTTGTAACGCGCTTAAGGTAAGGCCGACTGTTAGCAGTCGATTCGGTAATAGGAAAAGCAAGACCTTTCTGAGCAGCTTTCACTCTCATAGCAAAGAAAGAAGCAAAGCAATGCTTATCATACGTCAAACGTTAGAGAAGGAAAGGAGCTGGTCAGTATAGGGCATCAGTAGCTTCAACTAAAGAATCAGTCGAAACGGACACTGAAGCTAAATCCGCAACAGAGCGAGTAGCCAGGTGTGAGTGTTATGGATCTAGCCCTTTACGAGCTGCAGAGCTAGACAAGCAAGCAAGAAGGCTCTTTTCAGCCTTTCCGATTTCTTTTATTCTAAAATACGCTATTTCTTGATCCATTTCTTTTCAATGATAAGCAATTCATGCACAATTCAATTCTTTCCACGCTCGGTTCAAACTCAAACCAACAAGACGGGCAATCCTCTCGTAGACTGAGCACTATTAGCTGTATATCATTCTGTAAATACCGTAAATTATTGTATTATTATATACAATATCCATATCAGATCTCCTAGGGCACAAAGCCCATCTTGCTCTCCAATTCTACAAGCACTAACCCAATCTCACTGAATGAAGTTTCACATCTTTCGTCTCAACTTGTCGGACCGCTCCGGGTGGGGAAGGAAGATGAGGGTGAACTTCAATGGAGAAAGAAAGCACTCGATGAGAAGTTCTATACCGGGACAAAGAAGATGATCACCAGCAGAGATAGGAATTCGAACCTTAGAGCATCCCTACTGTGAGAGAGGTCGAGGCATACTATCTAAGCGACTCTCCTACCAATCTGCTAGAAGACTGACTATTCTACTACTGGAGCACTTCCCGCCGATGAAACAACGGGAATTCTGGACTTAGACTCAAGTGCAGTTCGCAACTCTAACTATTGGACTAATTGAACTCTTCTTCTTCTATGGAATTTCTATTAAAAAAGGATTTGTTGAGAAGTATTCGTTGAGCAATTGCATCACCCATTGAAAGTTAGAAAAGAAGTAGCGGCGGAGTCACCTGCTCCTTCGCTGAATCTTGATTTATGAACATGGATTTAAGGCATTGAACGAAGGCACCACTGCTAGTTCGCCGATTCCCCGCTACCCTCGTGCTCGCTTATAGAATCCTATATATCCTACCTGGGGAAATCTTTCCTAGGCTGCTTTCCACCGTTCAAACTATCTGCTATTCGGGCTTCCCTTGAGACTGCTCACAACCTTTCTTGACTCTGTCTTTTCATACTGCTTCGAAACCGACTTCCTACTAGGAGAAGATGTTATTGATTCTCTTTGAGGGGGGGGGACACTATTCACGGGAATTGCACAGAAGGGGAATCTTTCTAGTCGGGATAAAATTGCATTGATCCTGAGGTTAAAGCTTATTTAAAGCATTTCTTTTCCCAGGGAAAATCGCGGGGATGAAATCCCAGTTCTTCGCTGAAATCATGACCCGTTGTGGTTGTTTACATATTGGTTCGTACTTTCATTCTGATCCCTTTCTCCCTTATACTTTTGGGTAGACCACAGGCTCATCAAGAGCCGGAACTAGAAGTCAGCATTCTATTCTAATCGTAGGCCTTCATGCCAGGGCTGATACCTCCACCACTTAGACTTATGTGGATAAGATCTCCCCGAGTGGCCTCTTCCTCCGGTCGAGTCATCTTTCGCTTCAATACCTGGAACTGAGACGGATTCGGATGGAGAAGGATGAAATAGTTCATCATGAGCTGTCCGAAACCATACTTCTTCCCGCGAAAACTCGGAATTTGCTTTTGCTCGAACTCTAATACACTGTAGTAGCAGGCGGCACTCTACGCTATTTGTGCCAGGTGTCATAAAAGAAGTACGCCATTTCCAAGCATCCTAGTTCAGCGTGCATCATCTCTTGTCTCAATTGAAGGCCAGGGCCTTCCAAGCGGATTCCGCCGGAAGCTAATCCAGTGCTTGTTGAGTGGAGAACCGAACATGAATTATATCCATAAAAGGTCCTTCCTACCCCTATTCCCTAACCCCTTCCCCTCAGAGGGCACACTTTCAGGAAGTAATGTAGTAAACAGTCTAATTGAAAATAGAACTATGGTTATGGTGACCTTGCAACAAAGATCTTTTCTTCGTTTGAGTGTACCTTTCCTATGACTATTAATCCTGATGAAATCCGTGAAGTTTTTACCTTGTTTTAGAAGCTTTCTTTGGCGTTGAGTGAATATTGGGCTAAAGCCCTTCCTTCTCTTCTTCTTTTATGAATAGGAATAGAAAGCACGATTAAGCGGTGCAACCATCGAGAATCAGTCAACTCCTTCCTATGTCTGAAGCCAATGCTGACGCAAACGGATACACAAAGGATAAGCAGCTTCGCTAGCCCCGGAGCCGGTCTTTGAGCAATTAATTGTTATTCCTTTCCTTTACTTTCTTTCCTTCGTCTTCGGCGAAGGCCGCACGTGGAATGGTTTCAGTTTATGCTTTTTGTGCTCGCATGTCCTATGTTTTCTAGAAAGATCCACATCTTTGTTGGTCCGTTCAACGCTGTTGATCCTGAAGTTGCTTCTAACAAAGAGGGACAGAGACCGAGAACTCCTTATCTTCCCCTTGGGAGAGGGGTGGTTGAGATTCCCCTACTACGTACTTTTATTTTAGGAAAGGGGTGAAAGGTTCTTATCTATGGGACTCCTACTTTACCTGCTAACTATTTAGCTGTCTAACTAACTCCAATTCATCTTCTGGGTTCCCGCCTGGCCGATTGATCCGATGAGATTCAGGAAGAAAGATGTTCCAATCGTGATGGTTGTTCAACGACGATTAAACCTCGTCTATTTGTGAATGATTGTTATGTTATTTCGCTATTTTATAACTATTGGATCAACTACTCGGGCTTTTAATAAACTTTGAACCCCGCGGGGGCCTAAAGTGACTCGCCCGTTCATTCTGATGAAATCACTTATCTCTTTGCTTTAGAAACGATCTTGGGAGGCTCGCTATCCCGATTTATTCTGAAGTGCAGGCGGGATAAACTTAAAACTAATCAGAGCGAGGACCTCCTTTGAATCTTTGACTCAGTCAGCTCTATGCCTTTGTCTTGGAGCAAGAAGAGGAGCAAACTTCCTTCACATTGTTCCGCTGGTCCGATCTACTGACTTTACCTTTACGGCTCGTGAACAAACTATCCGTACTCCTACAGAGTGAGTGTACTGGTCTATAAACCTTAAAAAGCATTGGAGTTGCGCCTTGGTCAGCAGGGAAAGAGAGGGCTCAAAACCTTGAATTGGAAGGTCGACTGGCTTTTCTAATCTATGCCCACTATCAGAGTCAGCAACCTTTGAGAATAAGGAGTCCCGAACCCGTGGGATTTGAATTGAATTCCTGGACCGATTATAGTGCTGATTAAGCGAATTTACTATTTAAATAGTAACTTACAACTTGACTTTGTTGATTCGGACTTCTCCCTTCCTTGGCTTGAAAGCAGAGGGGAAAGAACTGGATCTCTTATCCTTAGACCTAGGACCCGCTTTCTTGCCTAAGATGCCGCCTAAAAGACTTTGATTTCTGGCCGCGGATAGTCAATCAATATGAATCGCAGGAATGATAAAAGAAGAAAACAAAGGGGGAGCTCATTTATATATTAGCTTCTACCTATCCTTATACCCCCCAAGAAAGGGAAAAGACCTGATATGCCTGAAAACCTGACTGAAAGGGACGATGTGACTCGACTGAAAGGAGAGGGATTAAGTGAACAAGAGATAAGAGACCACAGATACCATTTTAACCAGAGCTGAAACCTTTGAATTACCCGATACGGATTTCACTCCATAAGACATCGACTCACTGGCTGCTTTTAGAGCAGACTAAGAATAAGGTACGGAAGGAAGTAAAGGTGAAGCAGGCTTTCTATCTTCTTTGGAAAGATGGGCCCTGGAGCCTGGGATCCGGCTGACGTATAGGCCTATGCACTTACATTATTAAATTAATGGCTGCGACAAGTTAGGACTTGATCGAGGGATCAATTGACTCCGGAACATAAAGTAAGAAGACCGGAACCTTATTTGCCTTCGCCTCAGTAGCCGCTTTTGCTTATGGTAAATCTGTATCCGCTGCTGTCTCCCCAGAGACTTATGGTGGGTTTCAATAGATCTCTTTTCCACCTAGGTCAAAGGGGTATGCCGCTATGCTACACCGAAGTATGCTCCTAGGTAAGCGACTGCCTTTGGATCCGCCTCTCGAGCACGAGGGTCGTATTCATAAAAGGCTATCGATCATGAAGGTTTGCCTATGGCTCTGTATCTACCTCTGTCTGCTGGTGCTTCTTTTGAGAAGCTGCAGGATCAATGGCTGAAACTACTGCTTCTTCAACGCTTCTCCTGCGACTTGTTCTCCTTTCGTCCTTGCTCCTGCACGCACCTAAAGGTACAGTATCTAAACGCTCCTTCTGCTCTTGGGAAAGGGGGCCCAAGGCTCATCCTTATGCTTTCGGTTTTCGAGTGAAAAACAGAGTTGGGGAGACCTGTCAAGCTTGAGGATAGCTCTTTTCAATGCAAAAAAAATAAGGGCATTTATCTCAAGTTAGAGAGGGCAAACACACACCTGTCTAACGTCAGTTTCGCTGTACTGGCATTTAGCTCTCATCGATGGAACTACTTCAACGAAAAGATTTAGTTGACTGAATGACTGGTCTAGGGTGAGAATAGCATGTGTTCTCTTCAAACTAGGTTTTCGTGGGCGGGCTATTGAGAAGAATTAGGTTCTCATATAAGAATCCCTATTCAAACGAGGGGAGAAGGAACTGTTAACGAACAGTAGGTGTTCTCTTCAAAGCAAGCAAGACCGGCGAAGGGTTAAAGCGATTCTTTTGAAAAGAGTCTTCGTTGAAGTGAGCTCCTGTCTAATAGTAGACAGGCAGGTACGTGCTCCGATATAAGGGGGTCAGCTCGGCAAGTAAAGGATATAAGGAAAGAAGCTCATAAAGTCATGACATGCAACCGAGCAAATAGAACCTTCCCTCTCTGCAAGCAAAGAAAGAAGAAGGGATAGCGCTTCGATCAGCATGAAATAAGGTAAGACCCGAAGCGTATAGTAGAAACTCCTTGAGTTAAGCATAAATAAGTACCCCAGAGGCTACGAGAAAGATCTGAGGGCGATCTCGCATTGCTGCCTCACAAAGCCCTTCCTGCTTTCTATACGCAATACTTCGTCTAGCCCCTCGTAGACAAGACAATTGCTAGCCTGAAAGTTGCTTGATACTAAGTCTATCTTCATTCCCATCCTGACATGCTGAGGCTGCCAGTGCATTGTATCTAAGCACACTGTGGCAAATCGATACAAGTTGCTAAACAGCTTACTATACCATACAAAGGCATATCCGGCTGTTCTCGAATCCCCAGCTATTTCATATGAGTAACTATCCAATTCCATAATAGAAAGAGATGGGACTAGAGCTTTTGGCTTTCTTCCTTCACTTAAATCAAGGATCTTAGATCTTGCCGCTGTGATCTTTTCTCTTGTTTCAGAAGCTGGGATTGGGCCGGCTTTCCTTTCTTAACCAGGCTCAAGGGAAGTTAGAAGTCAAAGAAGCCTTGGTGCCTAGCGAAAGCGAGTTCTTCTTTCTTTTCTTGCTCGAAGGGTAAGCGGATCAGAGTCAATTCTATCTTTTCGGCACTTTCGAATGATTGTGTTTAACACCCTAACGATTCTGTGAAAGGGGATTCATATTACTGTTGAGCTGACTAAACTCAGTTGTCGGTTAGCGGGTGCAGGTCAAGCGAGGAAAGAAAGAAGAGTTCCGGTACAACCAGACGAAATATCACTGATCATCCAGGCACAGAAACTCAACCAACTGTAGATGCAATCTTAATGCATTCTGGGATGAAGGAATAACCGATCTTCCCCACCTCGACTCTCACTCAACCGGTGGAACAGCTCCCCGAAACAGCGAGAGAAGCCGGAAAAGCGGAACTCGGGGAGCCCTCAGAACCTCAACCGGTTTCGTCAAAAGACAAAGGAAAAGCACCTATCCGGGAGGAAGAGGAGGCCGAGTCAGAAGAGAAGAGGAAGCCGAAGATACAGAAAGAACCGTCTCCAGCGCACCAATGGGAAACGGGGCCCCCGAAAGGATTCTGATCATAGTCGTTCAGCGCGTCAAGTTGACACTATAGCTACAGGCAAGTGTTTAAGGTCGTGATTTCTCATTCAATGGCCTCACAATTTTCATTCCCATGTACAATACGACATCGGGGATTTCACCCGCAGGCTATACTGTCAAGCAAGGAAGGCGACCTCAAAGACTGGCGGCTAATTCGCGTGACGAAAAGCTAGGTTTTATTCCATCTCTAGTTTCATCGGATCATTCATAGATGACATGCTTCTAAAGACTGCTGCTCAACGGCGTACGGCTGACGACAACGCAAGGCCGTGTACCGAAAAGCTGCCACCCAGTATAATGTACCAACGCCTTAATTTGACGGACGCGACGATGATAGCTACGAAATGTGCCGAGCCTATGTCCTTCCCAATCTAAGGGACAGTGTAGAGCGAACTTACCAGATTCTTCCCGATCATCCCCAGATATAGATGCGTCACACAAGTCACTCTCTCCTGATCCGCGACCGTGACCTAATTTCTTAGGCGGCTGTGCCAAGCTTAGTTGAAATTGAAAAAGGGACGGGCAGCAAGACCATCAACTGCGGGTAGGCTTCAAGCTCCTACTCATAGCCGCTCTTAGTACTAATTCCAAGATAGGACGCTCTTGGTCTTAGTTGGTGTGACAGTATACGGTCTTTGAAATAACCATTGTTTGCAAGTTAATTCAAAAAGAAATTTCATAAGAGAAGAAAGCTGTTAGCTTAGGGCAGAGGTATGCCCTCAGCCTACCCGAGTTCACAGATGTCGTTGTTTATCCCTTTCTTTATTCATGAAAATTGGGTGAGTGTTCAGTCTATCTGAGTATAAGATCGAAAATAATGAATGCAATTTTTGCATTTAAAGTGAGATGTCCAAGAGAAAAGGAACGAGGGGAAGAAGCGACGAGAACATAAAATCGTGAATGAAAAAGCGTGACGAGACTTTCTCAATTCGAGATGTTAGAAGGTGCAAAATCAATGGGTGCCGGAGCTGCTACAATTGCTTCAGCGGGAGCTGCTGTAGGTATTGGAAACGTATTCAGTTCCTTAATTCATTCCGTGGCAAGAAATCCATCATTGGCAAAACAGTTATTCGGATATGCAATCCTGGGCTTTGCTCTAACCGAGGCTATTGCCTTGTTCGCATTAATGATGGCCTTTTTGATTCTATTTGTTTTCTAAGTTTCTCCTTTTGAAAGGTGTAGTCTCTCCTACCTGAGGAAGAGGACGAGGCCACCCCTACTGGGGTGGGGAAGGGAGAGTGGGAAGTGGGCTCCCTTCGCTTTATTCTATTTAAGATATAGCTTTAGTTGAAGTTTCGGGGCTTTCATTTGGTACGCTTTCTTTACCTGATTCAGGTCCGACTGGAATCTTTTGGTCTGGATTTGCACCTTCGGCTCAAAGGCCACTTTTCTCGGGCTTCAATGAATCCCTCGTGTATTAGAATAAATAGAAGGCTAATTGATGTCTCACTGCTTGACTTATTCTTGACTTTGCATCTTTCAACTTCAAGTCAGAATGTGTTCCTGCCGTCAAAGAAGAATTTTTTTTTTAGAATCCGCTTATTCTATAGCCGGAGATTCAATAGCAATTGCTGTTACTTATCTTTTTTTAATAGTAAAATATCAAAAAGATATCCACGCAGATAAGGATCTAGAGGGAGACCACGACCTAACCATAATTCAAATGGCATACCTACCCTATCCCATACAGCCTTCAATCGTCTGTATCGAGGAGAAAGCGTATGGTTAAGCCGAGATAGAACCTTAAATCCAGCTCCATGCAACCGAGCCAGAGTAGAAAATCGCTTAACTCCATAAGTATGAAGCAAGGATAACGACCCTGGTAGGTTATGAGAGTTCAGGACGTTACGAATTGATATTGGACTAACGTCCACTGTCAAATTCTTAACTCGGAACCTCTTAGCAAACTCAGCACAACCAGAATGGGAGATTAATGATTTTGATATAGATAACTCCCAGTTTCTTTAAGATGTCTGAGTACCGGGTAGCCACCTTAGCATCCATTATACGGATGTCATCTCCTAAGATGGCATACTTCTTAAAGTCAGCGCCAGGGTACACCTGTTGTGCACAATACCAGATCACCAAGTGATGTGATAAAGTGAACAGTGGCCAAGAAGAGGGAACTTTGGGAGTTTTCGAAGAAAGGGCACGCTGAAAGGAAACTTAGAGAATAAATTATGCACATAATCTCCAAGCTTCTTATCAAACAGCCTCTCTACCATCCTCGTTTGAATAAGGAGCGGCCACCTATCTGTTGCCGACTTCAAATCAAAAGAGTATGCAACGCTATTCCCCTTTAGCTTATCCAAAGGACGGGTTTGATTAAACGTCCCATCCATAGGGATAGCCTTCAACGATCTCATTAAGAAATCGTTAAGAGGTTTTAAAGCGCGTTGGAGGACATAGTTGCCAATAGCAAACAACCTCCTCTTGCCAGCTCCCGCATCAGTAGAGAAAGCGATCCTTCCTGTGCTGTGTTATTCTTCCAGGATTGGGACTTATTTACCATAGGAAGTAGTCCAATCTTTTTCAAACTTCCACCCAACGTTTAAGACATCCTGAAGACGTTCAGTCATCTTATCTGAAGCAACAGCAAGAATCAGTGTATGGTACGACTAGAGCTTTGAGGCTTAAAAAGAGAATAGAGAATAAAATGACGTAAGAGAAGACGTTGCTCCGACTTTCCATAAACCGAGACGAAGGTGATTGAGGAGGCTAATCAAAAATGGAGTGAGTGTCTAGTTGGCTACAAAAGCTTCTCCCTGGGTTCCTTCACTGGGCGACTTAACTTCCTTTCGAGTAGGGGTAGGCCCTTTCCCAATGCTTTAGTCCAACGGCGGTAATAAAGTCTAATGCTGGGTAGGGGATTTTTCTCTTTCTTTTACAACTGCTTTCCTTTAAGCTGCCTTTCTCTTATCTACGATAGGAGCAAACTCAACAGATTCAATGGCAGCAGAGTCGTGAATAAGAGCTGTTCCTATTCCTTCAACAGCTAAATCCTGGAGGATGGCACTTGAATCTGTTCTGTAAAGAAAGCTAGTCCTATTCCCACCGACCGCTACTCTAACAGCTGCCTATTCTTTCTTTCCCGAGGGGAACTGAACTCGCTCCTTACCCCGGCTCCACTCCAGACCAATCCCCTAACCCTACCCTTTTTCTGAGAATCATTCCTTCCCCACCTTCTGCCTCCTGCTTGACTTTCTGACTGCGCCGCTTTAATAGAATGCCAATGCTTTTCCCCTATTAGAGAAAGCCGGAGAAAGCCCTCTTTTAGAGATGCTGGTATTCGTAAGTCAGCCGGCTACTAGTCAAGGTCTTCGTTTTTCAAGAGATTTGTCATTCAATTGATTACAGCTAATATCATAAGAAAGATAAGAACTCATTCTGCATTGAATCCTTCGTGCGGGCTCTGGTTCCCCGTAGCCACCGTGGACCCTCTCTCGGTTAGGGCCTTCCACCTTCTAGTTGACTCCAAGACTTTGATTTAAGGCCTGGAATTGTGGACACAGGGCTAGGGCGAGAAGGTTGGCACAAACAAAAGAGCAGGACCGGTACAATTAAATGACTTGGTCTATACCTTACAGGAAATAGCTTCAAGTGCACTAGCGGTGCTGCTTCTGTCTTTTCTCAGTTAGGCGAAGCAGGGGAAGAGAGTTGGATTGCACCGAAAGCAATGCGCTCCCAAGGGCATTGCTTGGGCTCTTCCTTGGGAAAGAAAGCTCCCACATCCTCTGCTGTCTCGCATCCATCGGGATGAGTCTTGCGTCTGTCTTCTCTTCGTAAACTACCTGTCCTCTCAAAAGCAAGTAAGCCAACTACCTTCTTTAAGGAGTGAATCACATAAGCTAGAAAGAATCTTCCTAATGCTCCCATGTCCGAATCCGTACTTTTCTCTCTCTAGCTGCTGCAGTAGCAGGCACGTATCGAAGGAGAAGAGGAGGAATAAAGACAAGCAAGACAGGTGCGGAGCGGGGCCAAGAAAGTAAGTCAAGGAGGTAAAGGCATTCTTTAAGAAATTACCTGGTCCTTATATAGTGTCAAACCCTGCCCTAAGGCAAGGAAGTGACATTTCGATCGGGCACTAGTAATTATTTCGTTTACTTGTTTTCGGTGAGAGAATCTTTCCTTTATCCGTCTAGGCCAGGTGCATGACTTTCCCCAAGGCATATTAATGATTGCCCGCTGTAACCCTCTCGGCATAGGCCGGGCCGCTTGAGAGCTTCGGTACATCTCTTTCGGGCCGGTGAGACTCTTCTGGAACTGTTGGATTAGTAGCTTTTATCTCCGTAAGAACACATTTCCCCACAGTAGACGCGCGGAGATGAGTAAGACTTCACCCTCTTCCATTATACTAATACAAATCTGGGGTTTGTGGGGGAGCTTGATGTCTGAGAAGAAGCAGATCTCTGCGAACTTGGTGCCTCTCTATACCCTTGATGGTCTTGATCTTTTCCTCCAAGCTCTCTAAATTGTCTACCACCTCCTTATGTTCTGGCCCCTTTTTAGTTTTCACTTCTTTTTCCCATGTCTCATTCTTCTCAAGTGCACTCATCTCCTAACGCAGGCAATGCAACAAGTAATTAGCGCTTCTTTGGCAAAGGCTACTCCCTCGCGGGGAGAAGAGATGATTCTTAGAGCAAGGCGGCTTACGCAAAAAGACTAGTCCTCCCAATAGAAGGTCTCTTTATATTCAGGTGAAACTCAAAAAAAGGGCTTTTGACTAGGCGGGTTGGAGAGACTAATTAAACTAAGGGAGATTTCCTAGCCTGGGCTGGCTCGATAGGGATCGATAGGGGGATTCTCTATTTCTTATCCTGCCCCTTACTTTTGATAACAAGAAAAGCAATCTCGAGAGGAAGAAGTACTCGAATAGCCCCTAATCTTCTCTTGCCCATAATCTTGTCTTGGAAGAGGCTCGACTGGACCCACAGCAACCGGAACCAGAACTGGAGGGGCAATAACAAGGACAGCTGGACTAGGCTTAGGAGGATACTACGAAGAGAAGGCAGAAAGCAGCACTGGGGAAGACCTACTTCTTTTCTTGTTCGGGAAATGCATTAGTATGATCCCTTCAATAGCAGGCCAGAGCGATTGGATGTAAAGAAAGAGAGAAAGAGCCTTCCACTATCCCATTCATTCATTCCCGCAGAAGGGGGGACAGTCACTTTCAAGCACTCGCGCTAAAACTAAAGCAGAAGATGCGGCTTAGCCAGCTGCACTCTTTGATCGAACCGTCTGTTGCGAGAAGAAAAGAAGGCCTTTGCCTGCACAATAAGAGAATGAGGGTTTCAAAGGCTAAGTTTTTAATCCAGAGGGGCTTCGGGTTTGACCGGCTTTTGGAGACACTACTTTCTAAGCTAAGCTCTTCTTTCGCTATCTCCGAAAAAGCACTTCTGGGGCCACGCCTTTCTCGATGCAACTGTCAAGTAAAAGATGCACTAAAGCAGGATTGGAATCGGAGATCTAGACTCAGGGAGTAAAGTAGTTCTACGACTTGCATGTGTTAAGCAACTGACATTTCCGAGTTAGATTAGCTTAATCCAATAGGAAACAAGTCGAGACTGGCTCTTTTCGCGACTCCGTTGCGAGTCTAGTGGACTGCCTTTCAAGGGCTAGAAGAGACGAGGGAAGGAATCCGATCTGCAGATGAAGCAGAAGTCAGCTTGCCTACTTTCTGAAGAAAAGAATTTACCAAAGGCTATTAATCTAGCTATCGAGTCACCCTAACGGAGAACTCTAACTGAACTTTCAAGCTTTCTTTGAATTCTGTGTACCAATAAGATAAGTGCCACCGATTTTCTCTTTTCAAAAATAATAAGTGCTTGAGACTTCTCTAAAGAGAGTTGACTGGCAAAAAGCAGATCTTGGCTTAGGGCTTAGACTGACTTCCTTGAAAGATAGCTTGCTTGAAGCCTAAGACGGATAACTTCAATAGTGGAATTCCCGGATCTGACTTCACTAGTTGAATTTCCGTATTCTAGTCACCCTTTTCTCATCTCACTACTCCCTTTTTCGAGGGATGAGCTCTGACTAAAGCTATCGAGAAGGGATCTAATCCAGATCTTCTATTTCCGACCCGAAAGCATCTTGCATCTACCCTACGCTATCTATTGAAGCTGACTCATAAATAAAAGATAGAAAAAAGACAGTGACAGTAAAGGGCCATACACGCTTACTATTATTCTAGTCTGACTAGCCCGTAGGCTTTTTAAATTCTCCCTGCCAGGGAAAAGGCCGGAAAGCGGGTAAGAAGAGAATCTCTCACCTTACACTCTGACTCTGACTAATGGATTCTTAGGGGTACCCAGTACTTATTAGTTCGATTAGTCTTCTAAATAAGAATTACCGTATGTCCTGTCAATTCAATAGTTTCTGGCTTCCCGGCTCTACTTCTGTGACTACTTCCCCGGTACTTCCCTCGAGGGAAGGCCCTCAAGGTCAAGTCAATAAGTAAGGAAAGAAAAGTACTAGGCCTCCTCTTCTAGGTTGACTCTTCTCCGAACATCCAATCTCTTGATACGAATTGGAGACTATACAAGAGAGGGCCGATCGACAGGAGCGAGGAGCTAGCCGCCTGACTCCTTCCCTTTGGATAGGGCTTGGGATTGACGAATCAAAGCCCCAAGAACGAGCCAAAGATCAGCTCTTTTCACAAGCCGGAATGAAGATGAAGCTTACAACGAGACGAGAAAGAAAAAGTCCATCTTCTAGACTCTTCAATTCACTTCTTTAGTAAGGAATTGTTTTCACCTCGCATGAAAGAGCATTCCACAGCCCAGTCGAAAGCTGCAATAGATTCGACCACATACTGGAAGGGGATTGGTAGAACTGATAGGCCTTTAGGACAGGACCGACTCTTAGCTCGTTGGAGTGCTATTTCAGATCTTGGCTTCCTAACTACTTTGAAAGGAAAGACCCTAACCTAAACCTAAGGGCAAAGCCTCTTTCAAGAAGAAATTCAACTATCTGAAGTCAGAATAGAAGAATTTAAGGGCTCGTTCTTCCTGGCTTCCAGGCTCCTGCCTTTCCACGAGCAAGTTGACTTAGTCTAGTCGACCAGCAGTAGAGGAAGGGAAGGCTTGACACAACGAATGGGGTAGTTTACTAAGTCAAGAGGTGACTAGCGCTGTTAGCAAGTGAATCAGAAGCAGTAGCAATAGGACCAAGGGCGCGCTTTAACTCAAGGGTACACTTTTCTCCTTCCAGGATTTGCAGGAGTTTCCTTTCGAAGGCCTTTTAAGAACCTACCCTTGATCCACTGGATATGAATCACACAACTAAGCCTCTGTTCAATTGATATCAAAAGAAAGATGGATTCCGTTAAATAATAATATGCTAGAGATCACTTTTCCTCTCTTCACTCCTTGTTGGATACTATCAGTGGAAAGCAGTCCAACTCCTCTGGAAATGACAGCCAAGATAGGGAGTCTGGAACCAGCAAGCACTTAGGAGAGGAAATTAGATTTCGAAGCCCCTCTCCTCTCTCTGTAACTAGAGAGGTAGGCAAACCTGAGTTTAGAGCCACCTCGATTCGGGATGTCGGAACACCAACCGAATCCTAAACTGACTTCGGAACAGGTTCGAGAGCTTCGATCGAAACCCTTTCCTATCTAGTGTCAGCTGATCCTTCAGCGTCTGCACCAACTAAATCGGAAGCTTAATTCGAAAGACGAGAGTAGGCTCGAGGAGGATCAAAAGACTGATTCTCGGTCCCCTAAAGTTAGAAAGCAGGTTAGACTGCAATGTATGCCTATGGAAAGAAAAGTCACGAAAAGCGATCCATATGATCATAATAAAGAAAGGCTTGCCTATACGTCTTTTAAAACAAGAATGTTGCTGGCTCAGGATCCCAAGCGCAAAAGCTTTCTCTCTCCCAATCAACGATGATCTCAGTAGCGCGAACTATAGTAACAAGGCTCTCGCCAACCTAGTGGAGTAAGTGGAGGACGTTGATAGACGATTTGGTCTACTACCTCGGCTTGATCTATTGGGAATGGAATTCTTTTTTCGTCTTTCACGGATTAGCCTTTCGAGTCCCTCCTATCGTAAGCAAGTCTTGAAGGTCGACCGATAACGAGAGGAGATTGATCAAGAGAGTTGCAAAGAAATGATGAACTAAAGTAAAGGAGCCAAAGAGCAGTAGCGCGCCGAACAGGCGACCCTATACCGAAGTCTCCACCTCGCCTATGGATTGAACCTCTTCTCCCGTCGATGGTATGAGTGAGTGAGTGTAGTGGTGCGAGCATCACTCTGAAATGGAATATTCTCAAAAGAATGAAGCTAGAGAATTGCGTAGATAGTGGTGAACTCTTCTTCTAGCAGCCCTTTCTCCTCTACCGAAGGAAGGAACTCGGCTTGGAAGCAAGTCGGTCAATCTCGTAAGTAGACTTTCCTTGACCTGTACAGCTAGTGATAAATTCACTCGTGAAATCAAAAAAGAGCGTAATATCGAGGGAAGGACCAGTCCCCGACTAACTAATAAATAGGGATTGAGGCAAGGGAAGTTGCTCTTACGAACCCTTTAGTCTAAAACGAAGAGATTCTTTCTTTATGCTGTTACCTGAAGTTCAAGGATGAAAGGGGAAGCGAAAACAGGCCTGTGTTCAGCATATAGCTAGCCTTCTTCTCTTATCTAATTGTTGCTCCTTCCCCTGTCTACTATTCGTGGAGCTGATCCGTCTCAATCAAACTATCTAAATGAATTAGGAAATTCTTTTGAAACCAATTCACAAAAAGTGGGATAAGATGGCCTGCGTCCTAATACAAAATAGTAGAGGTTTCCTAGGTTCGACACAAGCAAATCTAAAAGACGTATAGGAATGTCCATCAATAAACCTTATACGCTTGCTTTACGCGAGCAATGAGGATGCGCGTTACTAAGGCGTATGTCCGTATGAAAGAAACTTGAAGCGCGGGAACTCCGATCGGCCTTCATTAGATAGGCAATCCCTCTTCACGACCAATCGACAAGAAAGAGCATACACTGACCATCTTGATGGATTCGAGATCCCATCCCATTCTCCTCTATGGATCACAGAACGAGGCAAGAAGCATGTAGCCTACTATTAAGAATCTCAGGTTGGGAAGGATTTCATCTCTCAATCCAAGACGACTGTCTTAGCGAGATCTGAGGTGAGGAATTCGGGGAAACCACAGTAGGTAGCCGGAGCCAGAGAATGAGTTGAATACAACCGACATATAATGGAATGGTGTGAAAAGCACAGCCCCTTTCGATTCGATCTCTCCTGTCTTCAACACGCAAACTTCAAACCTGGACTCCGCCCTATCTATTCATCTAAGGTAAGGAGAAAAAAACTTTCTTCATCAGGGACGGAAGGCACAGTAGCGTTAGAACAAGAGAAAGAAGCAAGTCAAGCCGACTTCAAAGTTGTTTGGATTGAAAAGGTTTGGAGCAGCTCAAACGAGGAAGCGGAAACTTCTTGATCTACGCCATTGGGCGATCTCTCTTTTGGTCCGGTGGAAGTCAAAGTGGAAGGCGAGTCAGCAAACGAACCCAGGAGCTAGACGCCACTCCGAGCGGGGGAAGCTCAATTGAAAAGGAGAAGTCAGGGTCTTGTACTAGTAGCTTCATCCCGTAACCCCTCAAGAAAGCTCTTCAAGCCCTTGTTCCGTTCCAGCTGATAGCACGCTGGATACTTCCTTTTCTATTGTCAGATATGGATTGTAAACAGCTATAAAATAGCAAGCCATGAAGCCAACTGCCCTTCATTCTATTAGGGAGTTGGAATAGCTGGATTTCAAGGTGAGAAAAAGGACCGTCCCAGACCTATCAGGAAAGGGGAAAGCAACGAGAATCTTTCTACCTTCACGGGTGAACCTGGAAATAAGGATACTTGCATTTCCCTTCACTCATGCGAGCAACGGGGCGAAGAGTCACGAGCTCTTCATGGATAGAAGATAAAGATCTGGGTAAACCTCATCAATTCCATTCTATGCCGGGGCGGTGCCATCATTTCTCCCCTACAATAAGGAAGGATTTCTTAAGGGGAATGATGAAAGAGGCTTGGTATTCAGTATCAAGAACTCACGAAGCCACTTTCGAAGGGAAAGTAAGGCCTTCTTTAGTTGTGCTGGCTTTATGAGCTTCTCTTCTATTGCGTAAACGAAAGGTGTCTTGCCGCGTATGAATTGACCGATTGGCATTTCTTTAGACGCTGGTGCGGACCAGTAGAGTAGTGCTTTTTTTCTTTAAGCCGGTAAGGTAATCCGGTGTCAGATCCATGTCGAAACGAATACGTAAAAGGAGAGACCGTAGCTTACTCGAAAGGGAGTCCCACCTAACAGTATGCTTCGCTTCAAGTGGAAGGATCGCTAGTTCCTATCATCTGTCTTTCTGTATTAAATTAAAGACAAATCAGTTCTATTTCTATCGCTCGGGCACTCGGGTTAGGGCGAGTCTCTCCCTTATTTATTGTCGGATTGCGAAAAGCTACCCCTTTCGCTAATAAGACATGGACCAAATAGCATCCCCTGTTGATATTGGATATTGATAGGCTGACAACTCACACGCGGGTAGTAGTTTTAGATACTATTAAACAGTAAATTGCCCATATGCAAAGAATTAATGGTCAAGAAGTAACTTACCTTAGGGCAACTTGTCCTATTCCTTATACTCTTTCTCTTTTCTCGAGACAATAGAAGTAATCGTCTTCAATGAGATGGCTTAGTCCCTTTCAAACATACTATATTAATTCACATTCGTCAATCTCCGACAGGTACCCGGCAGTAGCCGACATTGATTCCTTTTAGTAGACGTAAGAAAGGCGAATCCCATGAGGCTGTTCGTGAGCAGAGAATTGCCGGTAGGACCAATGTTGAGGACTCATTCATTCGACTAAGAATCATAGTAAACACCTTATTGGGATGTATTCTTTGGCAAAGTCCCTTCCTGATTTGACCCCGAAGGATGTCCCTCTTTAGTTTAAGGCTTATCCCTTTCAGTATAGAGTATAGCAAGGCCGTACCTGGTACTATCATTCGAACATTTGAAAAGCCTTAGTTCCATTTCCCTTATTCACTAGAACGGATGTAAATTGTATTTCTTAGTCACCCCTATCTATTGAGTCATTTCTTCCCAGACTTTTGAGAATCTGTCGTAAACCCCAGCGGTACCATCTCCTCTTGGTCTAGCCACCGGCTTCCCTTTCAAGAAAGTCTTCCATTCTACACCTTTACCTTTCTTTCCTAACAGAATGACTCCCTCCTACTCCTACCTTGCTTAACTAAGGCTTTCTCATGCTTTGAATGCCGGCCTATTTAGGGGTCCACGGCCGTCTAAATCGACAGAGACCTGTACCTCATTCTCAGCACCCCTTACAGTCTCGGGCTATTTCGCCCTTAGCTCGGCGTTCATCTTTCCGGTCTAGCTCAACGATGAGCTCTTTAGATGTTCAGTCTGTTCGGACGGATATGACGTTGCATGTCATCATCATGGGAACCTCATCATCGCTGGTATCCTCGGGTCCCGACAGATATCCGTCTGCAGGCTTAGAGCTTTGCCACC